CGAACTGTAGGAAATACTAGAATACGTAAGATTTTATACGATCTGTCCAGTGGTTTTAGTGGATAAAGTAGTGAGGTAGTGGGAAGTCGGGAAGTGAGAGAATACATATCTGCGATCGTACCGTCATTATTTCAATTATTGAAATTATCTATCTTATTTTTTTTTTATTTTTTAAAATAATTTAAAGACATATTTTAAGAAAATTTAAAACATAGCTGATAGATAATAATAAAAGTATACCCAAAATTAATCCAAATAAATAAGAAGATATTCTTCCTGCTTCTAAATATTTTGTACTTTCTCCCCCAGATGAAATTAAAATACCAAATCCATTTATAATACCATCAATTATCCATTCGTCAAAAAACAAAACGGACTGAGCTAATAATCTGGTACCTTTGACAAATACTATATCATAATAAAAATCTATATAGCCTCGAAAATAGGACCAATTATATATAAAAGAAATAAAAGGATTTAAATTTTTTTGTAATAAAAATTCAAAATTTTTTTCTAAGTTTTGTGGAAAAAATGAAATAGGTCCATATAAAATAAAAGCAATAAATATTCCAAAAATAACTATACTTAAAGAATTAATAGCATTTACTGCAAATTCTGACCAATTTCCAAAAGTTATTTCAGAATAATTTTTAAGAATTGGATATAGGCATTGAGATAATAAATCAAATCCAGTTTGTCCTTGTGGAAAAGGAGCACCTAAAAAGCCAATAAATAAAGTAGGTAATGTTAATATTATTAAAGTAAATAACATTTTATTATCTGATTCTTTAGGATATAAATATTTTTCTTTTTCTAAAAATTCTTTTTTATTATTATGTTCATCTTCAAAAGATTTATCAGATTTATTGTTTAATTTTTTCGAAATAAATTCTAATTTTTTATTATTTAATTGTAAATCTCCCCATATTGATACGGGATAAATAAAAAACACTTTATTTGAATTAGCTCTTAAATACCCTTCGAAAGTTAAAAAATAAATACGAAACATATAGAATGCTGTTAATCCTGCTGTAATCCAAGATATCCATCCAAGACCTGAAAAATATAACCAGCTATCTGTAATAATTGCATCTTTGGACCAAAAACAAGCGAAGGGAGGAATACCACAAAGAGAAAAGGTACCTATAAGAAAAGTTGTTCCTGTAATTGGCATAAATTTTCTCAAACCACCCATAAAAAGCATATTTTGACATTTATTAGGAGAATACCCAACAATTGATTCCATAGAATGAATAACTGATCCAGATCCAAGAAATAATAACGCTTTTGAATAAGCATGTGTGATTGAATGAAATAAACCTGCTTGATATGAACCTATTCCTAAAGCTAACATCATGTAACCTAATTGAGACATTGTAGAATAAGCTAAACCTTTTTTAAGATCTTTTTGAGCAAGAGCTATAGTAGCTCCTAATAAAGCGGTTATTGCTCCAATCCAAGAAATAATATTCATTATATAAGGTAGAGCTTGAAAAAGAGGAAATAATCGAGCTATTAAAAAAATACCAGCAGCTACCATAGTTGCAGCGTGTATTAAAGCAGAAATTGGAGTTGGTCCTTCCATGGCATCTGGTAACCAGACATGCAGTGGAAATTGAGCAGATTTTGCAATTGGCCCTAAAAATAAAAGAAGAGCGCATAAACTAGCAAAATAGAAATTAACTTCATTGTTAATGAGTAATTCATTAAATCGTTTAAATAAAGTTTCAAATTCAAAACTGCCAGTTATCCAATAAAAACCCAAAATACCTAATAATAATCCAAAATCTCCTATACGATTTGTTATAAAAGCTTTTTGACAAGCATTAGCTGCACTAGGTCTTGTAAACCAAAAACCTATTAATAAATAAGAACACATTCCAACTAATTCCCAAAAAATATAAATTTGGATTAAATTAGGACTAAGTACTAAACCTAACATTGAAGCCGTAAATAAACTTAAGTATGCAAAAAATCTTACATATCCTTGATCATGGGACATGTAACTATCACTATAGATCATAACAAGAATTCCTACAGTAGTAATTAAAACTAACATAATAGAAGTGGGTGGATCAATTAAAAATCCTATTTTAAAATCAATCTGCTTATAAAAAATCCAAGACCATAAATATTGATGAATAGTATTATCAATAAATTGTTGCCATAGAATAGTAAAAGAAAAAATCATAACTATAAATAATACTAATATACTAAGAATAGCCCATATATAACGAAGACTTTTCGTTGATTTTGGAAAAAAAAGTAAATTTGATCCTATTAAAATAGAAGCAAAAAATGGAAGAAAAGGTATAATCCAAACAAATTGATATATAAATTCCATAAATAAATTTTTTATATAATAAAAAATCTTATTTTTTTTTAATTTCTAGTTTATAATCAACTAGATTAAGAAAAAAAATAGACTTAAAAACAAAGAAAAAGTTTAGGATTTTTATCCTACCTATCAAAAATATTAATTAGAATTACTTTACAAATTAAAAAAAAAATAAATTATTGAACAAGATAAATGAAAAAAAATTCTTTATTATTATTAAAGTAATAAGATATTATATATAGTTTCTAAACTAAGAGATATATATTTTTAATAATATTAAAAATTTATTTTATAAAAGCTTTACAAAAATTAAAATAATTAAAATTAATTATTTTATTTATTAAATTTAATTAATTTACCTTTTTTCAATTTATAATAATTTTTTTTTCATTTACTTATTTACAATAAATCTCATAATGAATATGTATGCCATCATTGAAACCGGAGGTGAGCAGCTCCGAGTAGAACCAGGAAGATTTTATGATATTCGTCATTTTGCTCCATTAAAACCAAAAAAATTAAGTTCTAATACTAAAATACTAATTTATCGAGTATTAATGATTCGTGATAAAACTACTATTAGTATTGGACAACCTTGGTTAAAAAATGCAATAGTAAAAGGAAGAATTTTACATTCACATCTTGAAAATAAAATTACTGTTTATAAAATGAATTCGAAAAAAAAGACACGACGTAAGTTTGGACATCGACAAATTTCAGCTCGATTTGTGGTAGATTCTATTTGTTTAGACGGAAAAGAATTGTATATATAAATATATATAAAAAATTTTTGAGAATAGGAAGTGAAATATAAATTAAAAAAATAAAAAATAGTTAAAAATCTACAATTAAAGGGAGTTTTTATTTATGGCAGTTCCAAAAAAACGTACTTCTAAGTCGAAAAAAAAAATTCGTGAAACTATATGGAAAGAAAAAGCAAATCAAGCTAGATTAAAGGCTTTTTCGTTAGCTCAATCTATTTTAACAGGTCGTTCAAAAAGCTTTTATTACACAACGAATGAAAAAAATTCTAAGCCCTCTCAATAATATCTTATAAAATTTTTAATAAATAGAGATTAATGATATAAGTACAAAAGTATATCCTTCAAGACAAAACTTGTAATAAATTTTTGTTTAGAAAAGTAACGAATTTAAAATAAAATTAAAATTTGTCAGAAAAAACCTAAAAACATTTAATAAAAATATATTTAATAAAAAATAGGTAGTTTCATTTAGTTAAAAATAAATGAAACTATCTTGAATATTAAAATAAAAATTTTATAAATTTTGTAATTTTTTTTGGAGCAGCGGGATTTGAACCCACGATCTCCATGACCCCAAGATGATACATTACCAAACTACGCTATGCCCCATTAATTTTGTTTTAAATTTAGTTTAAAATAATTTATATATTGTTTTATTTTATAAAAAAGATTGACCTTTTAATATAAATTATGTTATATTATTTTTTAATAAGCCGCCATGGTGAAATTGGTAGACACGCTGCTCTTAGGAAGCAGTGCTAACGCATCTCGGTTCGAGTCCGAGTGGCGGTATTTAAATAAAATCTATTAAATAAAAGTATAATATATTATATAATTTAAATAATTTATTAAAAGTTAAAAAATTAAATTAACTTCAAATAGTTAAATGAGAAAATATTTTTATATCATTTAACTATTTGAAATAAATTTAATTAATAAAAAAAATTTATTACAATAAAGTTTTCATGAGATTAAATATTATTTTTTTATCTAAATTAAAAAATTGAATTTAGATAAAAGAAAATTTACTTTAGTGTTCCATAAAGATAAAACTGAGTTGGGATAAATACCAATACCTATAACGGGAAAAATTAGACAAATTAAAATAAAAATTTCGCGTGGTCCTGCATCTATATTAGAAAAAATGAAAAATTTATAAAACTTATATCCATAAAACATTTGACGTAGCATAGATAATAAGTAAATAGGAGTTAATATTATTCCAATTGCTTCTATTATTGTAATAAGTATTTTGAAACTAAAAGAATATTTTTGACTAATAATTATCCCTAAAAAAATTAAAAATTCTGCTAAAAAGCCACTCATTCCAGGTAATGCTAATGATGCCATCGAAAAACTACTAAACATAGTAAATATTTTGGGCATATAAATAGCTGTTCCTCCCATTTGCTCAAGAAAAAGAGTCCGTGTTCTATCATAACTTATTCCAGCTAAGAAAAAAAGTGCAGCACCAATTAGTCCGTGAGAAATCATTTGTAAAACAGCTCCATTAAGACCTAAATCTGTCATAGACCCAATACCAATAAGTACAAAACCCATATGTGAGATTGAAGAATAAGCAATTCTTCGTTTTAAATTACGCTGACTAAAAGAAGTGAGTGCTGCATAAACGATTTGAATTGCTCCTACTATTATGATCCACGGCGCGAAAATAGAATGAGCATGGGGTAATAATTCCATATTAATTCGAATTATTCCATATCCTCCCATTTTTAAAAGTATTCCGGCTAAAAGCATACATGTACTATAATGTGCTTCTCCATGAGTATCTGGTAACCAAGTATGCAAAGGAAATATTGGTAATTTGACAGCATAGGCAATAAAAAATCCTAAATACAATATTATTTCTAATTCTATAGGATATGATTTATTAGATAAATTTTGTAAATCCAATGTTAATTGATTAGTACCATAAAATCCCATACTTAAAGCTCCCATTAAAATAAAAATGGAACCACCAGCTGTATATAAAATAAATTTTATAGCAGCATATAACCGTCTTTTTCCTCCCCATATACATAAAAGTAAATAAACAGGAATTAATTCTAATTCCCACATAAAAAAGAAGAGTAAAATATCTTGAGAAGCAAATAATCCTACTTGACCACTATACATTGCGAGCATTAGAAAATAAAATAATCGTGGATTTCGAGTAATAGGCCAAGCAGCTAAGGTGGCTAAAGTAGTAATAAAACCTGTTAATAAAATAAGTCCAATTGAAAGACCATCAATTCCTACTCTCCAATGAAAATCAAGGAAATTAATCCAATTATAATCTTCTTTTAATTGAATAAATGGATTATCAGATTTAAAATGATAACAAAATACATAAGTTATTAAAAGAAATTCTACTAAACAAACACCTAAGGTGTACCATCGAATAATATTATTTCCTTTGATGGGAAATAATGGAATTACAAGACCTGCAGATACAGGTAGAAGAACAAGTATAGTTAGCCAGGGAAAGTTACTCATGATAAAAATAAAAAAACTTTAAATAAAAAAAAACCCATACTCAAAATTTTGAGTATGGGTAAAAAAAGACTTAAATTTTTTTTTTACTTTTTTGCTTAATATGATAGGCCCATGCTTCGAGTAGTTTCAGCTCCTAAATAAACACGTACACTTAAAAAATCTGTTGGACAAGCAGATTCACATCGTTTACGACCAACACGATCTTCTGTTCTAGGAGCAGAAGCAATTTGATTAGCTTTACATCCATCCCAAGGTACCATTTCTAATACATCCGTAGGACACGCTCTTACACATTGAGTACAACCAATACATGTATCATAAATTTTTACTGAATGTGCCATGAATTTTCTAAACTCCAATATATTGTTAAAAGCCTTAAATTTAGTAAAGTTATAATATAATATTATTATATAAAATTTTTTTTTTTTAATCAAAAAAATTTAATATTAGTTAAAAAAATGTATCCAATAACTAAATAAGTTAATTACCATTTTAATAAATTAAATTGATCAATACGAGTTGAATTTTTATTACGATAAATGGCTAAAACGATGGCTAATCCAATAGCAGCTTCAGCGGCTGCAATGGCTATAATAAACATAACAAAAATTTCACCTTTTGTTTCTTGAGTATCGAAAGAATTAGAAAAAGTAATAAAATTTATATTAACAGCATTAAAAATTAATTCTAAACACATAAGTGCTCGCACCATATTCCGACTTGTTATTAATCCGAAAATACCAATACAAAATAGATAAGCACCTAAATTAAGTATATGTTCAAGCATTAAAGAAGCTCCTTATGAACTAAAAAATATCAAAAAATTCTAGTATTTTTTTCTATTTGTAATTTTTTTTTTTTCTTTGTTCTAATCAAATTTTCTCGACGGGCTATAACAATTGCGCCTATTAAAGCGACAAGAAGAACTATAGAAAGAAGTTCGAATGGCAATAAAAATTGGGTCAATAAAAGATAGCCAATACGTTGAACATTTTTTGTAAAATCAATTTCTAATAAATTTTTTGATTCTGTGATTAAAGTAATATTAAACCATGGTGTATTCGAAATTACAGTAACCAATAATGAAAATAGACTCAAACAAATTAAAAAGGTAAATTTATCGCCTATAGTCCAAGAGGGCCCCATTTTTAAAGAATATGGTTTATTAATTAACATTACAGCAAATACAATTAAAACATTTACAGCCCCTACATAAATTAAAATTTGTGCGGCAGCTACAAAATCAGCATTTAATGCAAAATATAAAAGAGATATACAAAAAAAAACTAGTCCTAAAAAAAACGCTGAATAGACTATATTATTAAGTAGTACTACTCCTAAACTTCCGAATATCACACCTATTTCTAAAAGAAAAAAAATAGTTTTATGGAGTGGCTCAGATAATTCAATTATATTCACAATAACTTTAAATCCTTTTTCTATTGTTCTGATTTACTAACTCAAAAAAATAATGTATATAAATATATTTATATATAGAGTTTTTTTTTTTAATTTAATCCAAAAAATTTGTAATATTTTTTGAATTTAAAGAACTTTCTGTATTTCCTTCAAATAAATAATTTAAATTTGAAATAGTTTGAATTGTGGAATCTTCGATTACGGAAATAGGTAATCGTCCTAAAGCAATTTGATCATAATTTAAATCATGACGATCATAAATTGAAAGCTCATATTCTTCAGTCATGGATAAGCAATTTGTAGGACAATATTCAACACAATTTCCACAAAATATGCAAACTCCAAAATCAATACTATAATTTTTCAATTGTTTTTTCTTCACCTCTTTTTTTAATTCCCAATCAACAACAGGTAAATTAATTGGACATACACGAACACATACTTCGCAGGCAATACACTTATCAAACTCAAAATGAATACGTCCACGAAAACGTTCAGATGGAATTAATTTTTCATAAGGATATTGGATAGTTATTGGTAAACGATTCATATGGTCTAAAGTTACTATAAAACCTTGACCAATATATCGTGCTGCTTGTATTGCTTGTTCACTATAGTTTTGAAGCCTATTTAACATAGTAAACATATTATTAGATATCCTTTAAACATATATATTTTTTTATTTTATTTCTTTTCAAAGATTAAATAATTTTATAAAGTAAAATATTTATAATAAAAGAACTTGAAAAGAAGCTGTTAATAATAAATTACCTAGTGCAATAGGTAAAAGGAATTTCCACCCTAGATCTAATAATTGATCCATTCTTACTCTAGGTAATGTCCACCTTGTCATAATAGAAACAAATAAAAATAAATAAGTTTTAATTAACACAATAGTAATTCCTATTATTACGTTAATGATCTGACTAGTTCCAATATTAAAATTCCATTCTAAATAATTAGAATTTGATATAAATGGAATAGAAAAATGCCATCCACCTAAATAAAGAATTGTTATAAATAATGAAGAAACTAATAGATTTAAATAGGAAGCAACATAGAATAATCCAAATTTTATACCTGAATATTCTGTTTGATAACCTGCAACTAATTCTTCTTCTGCTTCTGGTAAATCAAAGGGTAATCTTTCACATTCTGCTAAAGAGGCAATAAAAAAAGCTAAAAAACCAATAGGTTGACGCCATAAATTCCACCCCCAAAAACCATATTTTGACTGTGCTTCGACGATATCAACGGTACTTAAACTATTAGATAATTATAGTCGATTTAACATTACTGTTAATATCTCTATTTCAAAACCGTACATGAAACTTTAGCGTCATACGGCTCCTCAATGGTTATATTAATCAAAATCTTATAATTTTTATTATAAAAAAAAAATAATTATTAATTTAACCGATGAAATTCTGTTTGCTATAATAATAAATGCTTTGGAATCTATCTCAACCTTTACAACTATTGTTTGTACTAATTCCAATTATTTCTAATATATTTTAATTTTAAATTATAATTGTAAAAGGATTACTTCGTTCCTAATAGTCATTTTGTTTTAATAAATAGGGCTATACTTTAGATTGATTTTATAAGGAAATACTTTTTACGCATTTCTACTAATGCTAAACCCTTATTGTATTTTAATAATTTTTTGTTATCTATAAAATTATTTTATACTAATCTGTTATGTATTTTTGTGTTTCTAACCATTTATTTTTGCTCGATTCTGGATACAATAAAAATATAATAATAAATTTTTCATATATTTTATCTTTTGCTCCCGCTATCAGGTCTCAATAACTAATCTGAACCTGGGGTACATTTTTTACTTGTTTTGCATGCTTTCACTCCTGTATGTAGAGGATGGGATTAAATTTTATTACTGCAAATTGAAAAGCTGTTTTATTTGACCCATATGACAATTTAGTTTTTTTAGTCAAAATAAGAAAAAAACTTATTTACTAAATTTTAATTTAAAAAATTACTTTAACGAATCACACGTAGAGATATAGATAATACACATAAAGCTAAAGGAATTTCATAGCTAATAGATTGAGCTGCTGCTCGGAGACCACCTAAAAAGGAATATTTATTATTAGATCCATATCCTGCCATAAGAAGTCCCAGAGGAGCGATACTACAAATAGCGATCCAAAAAAAAACACCTATATTAAGATCGGCTAAAATAATATTATGACCAAAAGGAATTACTAAATAACTTAAAAATACTGGTATAACTACTATTGCCGGCCCAATATTAAATAATAAAATATCTCCTTTAGATGGAATAATATCTTCTTTTAATAATAATTTAAAACCATCTGCTAAAGCTTGAATTATTCCTAAAGGACCAGCGTATTCAGGTCCAATACGTTGTTGTATTCCGGCAGATATTTTTCTCTCTGGCCATACTAAAACTAATACACCTATTGTAATTACTAACAAAAGAAGGAGAATTGAAAAAGTAACCCATAATAAATTAAAAAATTCTTTAGATAAACTTAACGAATAAAAAAGATTAATGACTTGTTCTTTAAGATTGGTAGTAAAAACCATTTTAACGATCAACCTCTCCCATAATAATATCTATACTACCTAATATTGTCATAATATCTGCTAATTTCATTCCTTTTACTAATTGAGGAAGAATTTGTAAATTAATAAAACCGGGTGGACGAATTTTCCATCTCCAGGGAAAAACACTATCATCTCCTATTAAAAAAACACCTAATTCTCCTTTGGGAGCTTCTACTCTAATATAATGTTCTTGTTTTGGTAGTTTAAATGTAGGAGAAGGCTTTTTACTAATAAATTGATATTCAAAATTATTCCATTCTGATTTTTTTCCTCGCTGAAGCCGTCGAGCTTCCAAATTTTCGTAAGGTCCCCCAGGAATTGATTTTAACGCTTGCTGAATTATTTTTATCGATTCTTTCATTTCTCCAACGCGTACTAAATAACGAGCTAATGAATCACCTTCTTTTTGCCATTGTACTTGCCAATCTAATTCATCATAACATTCGTAATGATCTACTTTACGAAGATCCCATTGAACTCCCGAAGCGCGTAACATAGGTCCGGATAAACCCCAATTTATAGCTTCTTCTCTTTCAATAATCCCTATGCCTTCTACTCGTTTCAAAAAAATAGGATTTTGTGTAATAAGTTTTTCATATTCATCAACCTTGGGTAAAAAGTAATCACAAAAATCTAAACATTTATCTATCCAACCATAAGGTAAATCAACAGCAACCCCTCCAATACGAAAATAATTATGCATCATTCGCATACCTGTAGCTGCTTCAAATAAATCATATATCATTTCTCTTTCTCTTAAAATATAAAAAAAAGGAGTTTGCGCACCAATATCGGCCATAAAAGGTCCAAGCCATAATAAATGAGAAGCTACACGACTTAACTCCAGCATAATAATTCTGATATAACTAGCTCTTTTTGGAACCTGAATATTTGTTAGTTTCTCCGGTGCATTTACAGTTATAGCTTCTGTAAACATTGTAGCTAAGTAGTCCCATCGTGTAACATACGGAAGGTATTGAACAATTGTTCTATTTTCAGCAATTTTTTCCATACCCCTATGTAAATAACCTAATATAGGTTCACAATCAACAACGTTCTCCCCATCTAAAGTGATCATAAGTCGAAGAACACCATGCATTGATGGATGATGAGGACCCATACTTACTATCATGGGTTTTGTTTTCATAGCAAGCATGGTCATATATGACGCTCCTTTTCATTCATTATAAAAAAATAGCTAAAAATTAAAAAACTAACGAATTTTTAATTTACGAATATTTAATTTATTTATTAAATTTTCATAACTTGTTAAATTTGTTTGCGATAAGTAACTTAAAAGACGCTTACGTTTTCCTAATATTTTCCATAAGCCTCTTTGAGATGAATAATCTTTGCCATGCCATTTTAAATGGTCTGTAAGTTTTAAAACTCTATTAGTTAAATGTGATATTTGAAATTCCATAGATCCTGTTTGTTCTTTAGAAAATAGTGATGACCCACTAAATAGTTTTTTGGACATAAAAGTACTGCTCCTAAATTAGATTATTTTAAAATAATTAATAATAGATTATAGTTAATTAATAGTCTTTATTCTTTATTATTATAAGTAAAAAAATAATAAAAACTTAAAATTTTAAATAAATTTATAAAAAATAGAAATAATGATAAAAATAATGAGAAATTTTTGGTTATAACCAAGAATTTCTCAACAATTAAAAATTTTTAAGTATACATACGAATTCTTAACATAGTAAACCGACTTCCATTATTTGTATTAAACCAGAATCTATTAATACATGCCAAATCTTCTAATCGAAAACTAGGCCAAAGAAAATGTTTAATTGTTAAACTTTGATTTTCATCTTGAATTTTTTGTAATTTTATTAGCTTTTCTTCATTTTTTTTCACAAAATATTTATCTAAATTAGAAGTTTTATTTTTATTTAAATATAAAAGATTTAATACTTTTAATTCTTTACAATGTCTTGAAAGCATAATATCTTCAAGGTTAATTAACTTAAAACTTGTTTTTATATTATTTTGAAAAAAGTCTATCCGTGATGTCAATTCATTTAAACTTTTAAAATTTAAAATTTTTTTAAATCTTATTTTTGATTTAAAAAAAACGCTTACTACTTTATACATCAAAATTTCATCATCGAGTACACGTGGTATACGATGTTCAGAATTAATTGTTAATTTATTTATACCTAGATCTCTGCAAAAAAGAAGGCGAAATAAATTTAAATTTTCACGCATTTTAGCAGAAAGTGAAATAACATTTTCTTGATCTTGCATAAAAGTCATAAGAGAAGCCATATCTCCTAGTTCTTTAAATTTTTTTTCTACATTTTTTGATTTCCATTTCCATTGACGAATAGTTTGATGGCGCTCTCTTTCGCGAAGTAATTTCTTATTTTGAATATTTTTTTTATTTTTTTGCTTTAATAAAGAAATTTTAGGTATGTCTATTTTTTCTATTTTAGTTGCATATTTTTTTTCTAGAAATGATGGAATTAACCATAAAACTAAATTAGGTTTAATGTAAATATTTTTTTTATTTTTTAATGTTTGTGAAATATCTTTATTAAATATAGTTTCTTTCTTTTTTGCTAATTTTATAAAATCAGGTATTTTTTCAAAATCAAGATAGTTATAACATAAATAATTAAATTGATATTGCTTATTTAATTTCTTATTTTGTTCTAATAAAGGACTTGTAACTAATTTATAAGAAAATTTTTTTTTTTTAGATAAAACTGAAATTTTTGTTTGTTTTTCTGAAATTTTAAAGTCTTTTTTTCTCTTATTTATCCATTGATGAGTAACCTTATTTTTCCATTCTTTTGGTATTATCGTATACCATATTTGTGAAGATATATTATATCTATTAAATTTTTGTAACAATTTTTTCAAATTTTTTTCTTTCAAATTTTCAACTTCTATTATAGGAAAAATTCCTTTTTTTTTTAAATTGTTTTTTATTTCTTTTTTCAAAATCAAATTTAATGTCCAATTTTTTAATAAATCTTTAAAATTATATTTGTTTATTGTTTTTGTTTGCCAAATTTTATGAAATAAGTATGCTTGAGACATTAATAAAATATTTTCTTGATTAAAGTTATTTGTATATTCATAACTAATTTTATCTTTTTTATAATCTCTTTGAGACATTTTTGATAAATTCTTATTTTTTATTATTAAATTCTGTTTAATTCTTAATATTAAATTAATATTAAATCGAATAAAATAAATATATAAATTTAAAACGTTTTTATTTATTCTATTAAAATTTATTTTTATTAAATATGAACATTTTTTTAGTATTTCAATATTTTTTTTACAATATTTTCGAATTTGGTATCTAATTTCAATAATTTTTTTTTTATTATTAATATATACTTTATTTTTATTTTCTAATTTATTAGAAAATTTTATTTTATCAAAGCAACTTTTTTCAGTTATTTCTTTAATTTTGTATTTTTTTAAATCTTTCAATTTTTTTAATTTTTTAATATTTATCAAAATTTTAGATTTATTTTTAATTTGATCTTCTGATAAAATATTTTTGTTAAATTTATATATAATTTGTTCTTTTAAATCTTTATTATTTTCATCATGATTTAAAGGAAGTTTATAATTATTTTTAATTTTAGTATCTAACTCTATTTTTTTTTTCGATCTTCTATCAATTAATTTAGTATTAATAAAATTAATAGTAATTTTTTTTTTTAGAAACAAAAAATTAAAATAAATTTTATTAAATTTTAATAAAATATTTTTTTTCCATCTTTTTACCAATTCTCTACGAATTGGTTTCCAAAATGAAGACTTCTTTTTAATATCTCCGAAAGGTGCATTAGTTTGAAAACCCCAAGCTGTTAAATAACTATAATTAATTTTTTTTTTTCTATTTTTAGCAAAACTTTTATTAGCATTCAATAAATTATTTGAAATTTTTTCTTCATTATTTAAAGAATTCAATAGATTTTTTTCTTTATTTGTTTTAAATCGTAAATTATGCCAAGGTTTTAAACTAAAAGGATATATAATTTTTATTTGAAGACCATCTCTAAGCCATTGTTCGGGCAATTCTTTTTCTGAAACTTCAGTACCATCATAAGTACATTTTATATAAATTTCTTTCTTCCACTCATCCCAATCTTCACTCCATTCAGGAGTTTGAAATAATATCAAACGAATAATATTTTTAAATATTATTAATATAGGTAATACTAAATATTTTCTAAAATGTGATTGAATAATCAATAACCAACTTCTTCCCCACTGCGCTAATGGAAAATCCCATCTATTTGCTATTGCAAGACGATCTGCTTTTGTTTTTTTTATAATAATATTATTTCCAGTTGAAAAAAGTGTTATTTGTTTTCGTTTTTCTACAGGGTTTTTAAAAATATTTTTTATATAAATTAAATTAAATTTATTTAATGAAAATTCAAAAGAAATATGCTTTTCATTTATTCGTAAAAAAAAAGGAGAATGTGTTTTAAGTTGTAAAATTTTCCATATTAATGTTTTTCGTCTTCTAGCACGCATAGAACCTTTTACTAATTTCCTACGAAAGTCAGATTGTTGTGAAAAGCGTCTTACAATTTTTCTTCTTTTATCTTTTCCTTTTATAAGATATCCTAAATTTTTTACTTTTCTTTGACGAATATCAGTAACTCCACCAGCTATAACATCGAATTTATCATTTCGTAATTTAGATGTCCATCGTGGCATTTCTTTTGAAATTTCTTGAAGTCGAAATTTTTTATTAAAATAAAATATTTTTTTTAATAAAAAAATAATTTTATTTAATTGATTAACATTACTTAAATTATTTAACCAGAGATTTTTCCAAGAGCGTTCTAGTACTTGCCATTTTTCTTGTTCTAATTGTTTAAAATATAAAGCTCTTTGTCGAGTAGATAAATTTAAAACAAGTTCCCAATTAAAATATGATGTTCTAGTTAATTTTTTATTTAAAAAAATTTTATTATCTGATTTTGTAACTAAATCTGAAAAAGTGCTTTGTTTATTTAAATTAATAAGCGCTTGTTCTTCTGAAAAGTAAATTTGTTGTAATTTCGTTTCAAGTTTCTTATTTTTTGATCCCTGAATAAGTAAAATTAAAATCCGACGTGCATCTTTATTTAGTGGTTCCCAAGGTAATGGTAAATTTTTTCGTTCTAATTCTCTCCATTGGTTAGAAATCCAAAATTTAAGTTTATTTTCTTTTTTTGATAAATATGATATTTTTTTGTTTTTTTTTAATTCATAAAGATTTTCTATTAAAAGCCAAGGAGATTTAGATATTATTGTTTTTCCGCGAAACGATCCATTTAAAAAAGGATCGAAATTTTTTGTTAAACTATTTCCTTCATTATTAGATAAACCAGTTTTTTTTTCTATAATGTCTTTTATAAAAAAGCCATTGTCTAAAGCTTCAAGTCTATTTTTTAACTCATAATATAAATTATCTTTTCTTTTTTTTTTACTATCAATCCAATCTGTATATAAATTATTAGATAAAAAAGATTTTTTTGAAATATTTAAATAATTTCTTAAATCTTTTTCAAAAATAGACAAACTTGGTAAAGCTGTAAAAGATATTTTTTGTTTTCCATCATTTATAGATATATCAAAAAAATATTGCGATACTTTTTTTTTTACAACGCTTCTATTACTAAATCGACTATTTTCAATATAGCGTAATGGTCGATTCCATCGACGATGATCAAAAAAGAAGGTAGGCCAGGGTTTATTTAGCCACGAAAATCTCAATTGTTGAGTAAATTGAAATTCGTCACTTAATTTTTTAGTAAATACTGGTACTGGAGCTCTGCCTAAATATATTAGAAAATATGCTAAAATAAAGATGCTGAATGTTCGATAAATAAGACGTTTTACTAAAAGGTAAAGTACAGGTGAATCTTGTTCGATACGAACTAAAAGTATTTTTATAAAATTTAAGAAAAAAAAGTGACCACTCAACCAACCGAAAAAACAACTTAAAACAAATATAAAATTATTACTATAGCGAAAAAAAAAAAGATTAACTAATCTAGCTAATACAGGACTTGGTAAAAGAACAGGATTTAATAATTGAAAAATAAAACTATCAAAAAATACTTTATAAATTCGAGGATCATTAATTGAATTTACGGGACGTAGAGATTGGTAATCTAAAAGGTCTTTAATTCTATACCAATAAAATAAAATATATGGTAGAACTAGTAAAGTTATTGTATGAGGTTTTATTAGTATTATATAAAAAGGTGAATAATATATTGATAAAAATATTATTAATTGTCCTAAAATTAAACCAGTTAGAGCTATAGTGCCACTTAGATTTCCTTCTAAAAGAAAAGCTCGTATAGATAAGATTTGAGAAGGGCCGATAGGCAGTGTTGTGAGAAATCCATAATATAGTCCAAATAAAATCAACGGACTTGAAATATTTATCCATGATAATATTGAAGCCCATAGCACACAAAGTTGTAAGGGAGTGTTTGTTATCATAATAAAATATTTTCTTCCTTGAAGGCATAGAAGTAGGATAAAATAAAAAAGTTAATTTAATTTTGTTATGGATAAAAGAAGTAAAAAGTTAAATTTACTAAATTATTTTTTATTCCGTTAATTAACGGAATAAAAAATAATTTAGTAAATTTCATAATCGTTTAATTCTAATAAATTATTAAAAAGTAAAATACTTAATTAAATTTTATTTTTTGTTTCTTTTTTTGTTAAATTACTCCAACCTAAATTTTCCAAATTATTATTACGCCGTAAAGGACGAGTAACAAGTTCAAGAACATCTCTTGCATTTGTAAAACCATGAATTTGAGCAAAAGTAAATTCAACAGACCATTTGGTGTTAATTCCTCTTGCTTCCAAAGGATTTGCATGCGCCATACCAGTAATTGCTAAATCAGGTTTTAATTCACGCATACGTTGGATTTGATTATAATTATCAGGTTTTTCAACAATACGTGGCATAGGTATGGACATATTTTTACATGTATTTTGTAAAAATAATAATTCAGCTGCTTGATATCGTTTATCTAAATAAGGAATACCAATTTCGTAAACAATCATTCCACAACGAATTAAAAATCTAGCTAATGATATTTCTAAAAGATTATCTCCCATAAAAAAAACGGATTTTCCGCGTACTAGATCTAAATAATCTTTTAAATTTTCCCATATTTGTTCTTCTCTTTTTTCTAGACCTTCGGTTTTAATTCCAAATACGGAACAAATTTTTTCAATCCAAGCTCGCGTTCCATCAGGACCAATAGGAAAAGGTGCTCCTATTAATTTACATTTACGACGTCTCATTAAAGTGGTTGCTGTACGACTTAAGAATGGATTAACACCACATACATAAACTTGATCACCTAAAGAAGGAAGGTCAGTATATCTTTGAGCTGGTAGCCAGCCTGATACTTGAACAGATTGACGTTTTAATTCTGAACTAAGTTGGGAAGCTACAGTAGAAGGTAAAGAACCAAAAAGAACTAATGGAGGATTTTTTTTTAATTTTTCAAAATTTTTATTAGTTGTTTCTTCTTTTTTTTCAAGAGAAAGAAAAGAAAATAAATTTTGTATATTTGAATCTTGTATTACTTTTTTTCTTTCAATTAATAAAATTTGTTCTGGGCAACGATGTGCCATAGCAGCTAAAACAGTATCCTCTCCTTGAGTAAATGCATAATCTAGTCCATTTGCTCTTGCTACTACAATTGGTATACTAAGCTCATTTTCTAGTTTGGGTGCCATGCCTTCTAAATCCATTTTTATTATTTCTGTAGTACAGGTACCAATCCATATAATAACACTTGGATTTCGATCTTTTTTAATTTGAAGACAAAGTCGTTTTAATTCTTCATAATCATTTAATTGAGCTGAAATATCTCCTTCT